GGTCTCTAAATACGACAAAAAATACGTAATTTTCCTATTTATAGGATTAAACAAAAGGATTCGCAAATAAAAGCGCTAATGCTACAACCAGTCCATAAATTGTTAAAGCTTCCATAAAAGCCAGACTAAGCAATAAAGTACCTCGTATTTTTCCCTCTGCCTCAGGTTGTCTCGCGATACCTTCTACAGCTTGGCCCGCTGCAGTACCTTGACCAACCCCAGGTCCAATAGAAGCAAGCCCGACAGCCAACCCAGCAGCAATAACAGAAGCAGCAGAAATCAGTGGATTCATGATAAGTTCCTCGCACTAAAATAAAGAATAAAATAAAGAAATAGTTAATGATACAAGCGTCCAATGAATTATGACTTAATTATTCCATCGGTAAGATTTATCCAACCGAAGGAACTAAGAACTCCGAATTGAAGTAATAATAATATTCTTATTCTTGTTGAACCATCAAAACTACTTCGATATCTCTTTCGTTCATATAGAACTAGCAATATCTAATATCCCATATACGTGTGTTTCTTCCATAACGTAAACCAACTATTCATATCTTAGATTCAAACTTCATTCGTTATCTTAAATTCATGACTTAATTTTCAATCATTAAATTTCCAACCAAAGACTAAAACTACGAATTGAAGTAATAATAATATTCTTATTCTTGTTGAACCATCAAAACTACTTCGATATCTCTTTCGTTCATATAGAACTAGCAATATCTAATATCCCATATACGTGTGTTTCTTCCATAACGTAAACCAACTATTCATATCTTAGATTCAAACTATTCGTATCTTAAAGCCAATCGGATTTTAGAATCATTCTTCTATTTGATATTAGAATTGAATGAACAAAACAATAATAGAAAGAGAATATTCATTGGCAAGAGGTATGATATAATTATAATAAGACCGAACAGGAATTTAGGAAAATCTTCTATTCCTTTTCTTTATCATTATCAATAATAATCATTCTTAGGATTGAAGTAACTCATACAATTTTATTATTTAAACTATTGATCATCTCTTTCGTTCATATAGAACTAGCAATATCAATATCCCATATACGTGTGTTTCTTCCATAACGTAAACCAACTATTCATATCTTAGATTCAAACTATTCGTATCTTAAAGCCAATCGGATTTTAGAATCATTCTTCTATTTGATATTAGAATTGAATGAACAAAACAATAATAGAAAGAGAATATTCATTGGCAAGAGGTATGATATAATTATAATAAGACCGAACAGGAATTTTAGGAAAAAGATCTTTTAGATCTCTTTCCTTTTTTGACAATTCCTCAATATCGTAATTTTTTTCTATGACTCTTGATCATATATTCCGTATTTGTCTATTTATGTTTGTATATTTATGTTTCTTTAAGTAGATTATCTTAAATTACGCATACACTGCATTGCTCTAAGCTAAAAAAAAACGATTTCGAAAACTAGTCAATGGTGGCCCTCCATAGATTCGCCTATATAAGCCGCAGCTAAAGTTGCAAAAATAAGAGCTTGAATACCACTTGTAAATAATCCAAGGAACATGACAGGTATAGGAACTACTAAGGGTACTAAAGAAACAAGAACAACAACTACTAATTCATCGGCTAATATATTCCCGAAAAGTCGAAAACTCAGTGATAAAGGTTTTGTGAAATCTTCTAAAATATTAATGGGTAAAAGAATTGGAGTCGGTTGAATGTATTTACTGAAATAACTTAATCCTTTTTTGGAAAGACCCGCATAGAAATATGCTATTGACGTGAGCAAAGCTAAAGCAACGGTAGTATTTATATCATTCGTAGGTGCGGCTAACTCCCCATGAGGTAACTGTATGATTTTCCAAGGTAAAAGAGCACCTGACCAATTAGAAACAAAAATAAATAGAAACATAGTTCCAATAAAGGGAACCCATGGACCATATTCTTCTCCAATCTGAGTTTTGCTCACGTCGCGAATGAATTCAAGGACATATTCGAAGAAATTTTGCCCGGCAGTCGGAATGGTTTGTGGATTCCGAACAGCTATAAGGGCTGAACCTAATAAGATAGCAATTACAACCCAAGAAGTAATAAGTACTTGGGCATGGACTTGGAAACCTCCTATTTGCCAATAAAAATGTTGGCCGACTTCCACACCGGATATATCGTATAACCCTTTTAGTGTGTTGATTGAACATGATATAACATTCATATTTCCCTCTGATAGAAATCAAACTTTAAAAGAGGAATTATTTTGATTCAACCATCTTCTTTGCGACTTGTCTACTTGAATTGTATATTTTGAATACCGCTAATCACATAATATCCACAGCTTGTTTATCTCTTTTCTTTTGTGCGATTCAGGAATAGTAACCGATTTCATAAATCTATGGAGTTAACAAAAAAATGGATTTATCTTATTATTAATCAAAGATTTCGTATATAGCTAGAACGACCCTCACAAATTGCGAATACTAATTTGTTAAGAATTAATCGGATTGAAGCTATA